TACTGATAACTCTCGGATAGAGTATTAGAACGGAAAGATCCATTAGATAATGAACTATTGGTTCTAAACCATCTCTGGCGATGAATCAACAATTCGAAGTGCTTTTCTTGCGTATTCTTTATGAACCAGCGTTTATATATAGATGTAGGAGGATTTGTTTGGGAAGCAATAAGCCCCTTTGACATCTCCTCATCTGCAAAGAATTCTCGACGTGAAAACACAGAGACAAAGGGCTGATCTTTGAATAGGGAAAGGAATGGATCCGCAGGGTCCCAAATGAATTGGCTTGTTCGAAAAAAGCCTTGTTCTTTGGAAGATCTATCTCGTGTCTGGTACTGCATGGTTCCACTCTGCAAGAACTCCGAATCATTCTCTTGAAGCTCATCCTCTTTATGATAAATGATCCGTTTGCCCCGAAATGACCCAGCCCAATAGGGAAATCCCAATTCAGTGGGCCTTTCGATACAATCAAATAGATTGCCATAAGGGCGCCATATTCTAGGAGCCCAAACTATGTGATTGAATAAATCCTCCTCTATCTGTTGCGGATCGAGGGCCCCTTCTTCAAACTCCGATTCGTATTTTTCATATAGAAATCTCTGATCAACGATAGAACAAGATCCATTTTGCATCATATCTAACTGATTCCTTGGTTCGGAACGAAGAAGCAATGTCACTCGATTATTATCAAACTGACTGCAATCTTTTTCTGTCCGTGAGGATCCCGCCAGAGCCAGAGCGCCTTCTACTTCTACTTCTAATAGTAATAATAGTAATAGGCCATGAACTAGATCAGAATCATTCTCAACGAATCCATAAGAAGTGATCCAATTTTTTTCATCGGGTCTGGATGAAGACCAAAGATCTTGAGCGACCGATCCGGCAGAACAACTCAAAAGATAAAGAAGTATCGTTAATTTCTTCATGCTCGTTCCAAGTTCGAAGTACCATTTGTACAAATAAGAATCCCCTCCCTTACATGATTTCTTCTTCATATAGATAGATATAGGATCTATGGGGCAATTACTTAGAAGTACATTTTGTGCAACAGCCCTTCCTATCTGATAGAAAAGGATCCCATGATCCTGAACTGATCTTATCTGGGATCGAAAATGCCAAGTTTTTCTATGAAGAGCTGATCTAATTGTATTAGTTTCTATAATGGATTTCTTCTGTGTAATACTAATTGATAGGGCCTCATTGATAAGTGCTACAAGATCTCGTGCATTGGAACCCATGGTTATGGACCCGAATCCAGTAGTATGGAACATCTTCTTTTCCAAGTGAAATCCCCTAGTATATGAAAGAATGAAAAAGTGCTTTCGTTGTTGTGGAAGAAGAAGCCTTCGTATCTTAATGCATGTATTTAATTTATTCGGAGCTATTAGAGCGGGATCCACTTTTTGGGGAATATGAGTCGAAGCAATAACAAGAATCTTTCCAGTGGAACATCTTTCACTGGAGAGATAGTTCTCTAATAGACCGAGGGATAAGTAATTCGACTCATTCACATGCAGATCATGAATGTTTGGAATCCATATTATGCAAGGAGACATTGCTTTTGCTAATTCGAATTGAAGGGTGATCTCAAATCGGTCTATTTTCGGCGTCATATACATAGTTAGCACATTCGTCATAGTTAGCAGCTCCATATCAATATCAAGGTCATCATCACTATCATCAATACCATCACTATCATCAATATCGTCACTATCATCAATATCGTCACTATCATCAATATCGATATCATCAATAAGATAACCTTTAAGCTTGTCGTCCAGGAACTTGTTCGGAAATACCGTAATGAAAGGAACATAGGAGTTTGTCGCTAGGTATTTGACCAAACAGGATCGTCCAGTTCCTATAGAACCTATCACTAAAATACCTCTAGAAGGGGATAGGGCTAAGCGGAGCGAAAAGGGTTTTCCATGAGGAGATGGGGAATGAAAACTATTAGCCCCACACGAGGTTTGTGAATAAGTGATTGTCTGATAATGAGCAAGGAATATCCGTCTTTCTGCTAAACAGGATCTATTGAACTCATAATTCATTAGATCCTTTTGATGAATGTCAACTAAGTATCGTAAGGAAATTGATCCCGGTTGTTCAATCATTTGATAACCAGAGTCATTCTTTGATAAATGATCACTATGAGTCAGACTCAATAGAATTTGATCAATCCCTTTTTCTGTCGTTAAGGTGGAGAACTGAACCAAGAATTCTCTTTCTTCATCATCAATCGAATCACTGTTCGCGACCCAGAATTCGATTTTCTCATCAATCCAATCACCGTTCACGTTTTTTCTTTTTCTTATCAATGAATAGATCTCTTTACTTGTACGACTTAGATGTCTCGTATTTCTCGAAAAAATGATTCGATTGATGGGATTTGGTATGATACTTACAAGATCGATGAGATTGATCTTCCAATATTTATTCTTAGAACGTATTGATTTGACCCCATAAGCGGGACCACCACCCAATAGCATGTTGCCACCAG